AATAAAATGCCTGACAAAAGGATTATTCTGATAGAATAAATTATTTAACATAAGTTAATTTTATTAATACTTAAAAATAAGCTAAATAAATTAAGCTTATGAACTCATACTTCATCCATAAAGATAAAACTTTTTTTTAAAATATTTAATAATATATCAAATATTATATTTTTAATTATTACTATAATAAGATCAATAATAGCAATTTCTTGTAATTCATGAATAATATCATGAATTTCATTAGAAATTAATTTGTTTTTTTTTATTCCTATTATTTACATATTTAATAAATTTAATTCTGAAAGTTCAATTAAATATTTTATAATTCAAGTAATTTCATCAATATTTATATTAATTTCCATTATTAATTGAAAAAACAATTTCTATTATAATAGAAATATTATAATAGATATAGCTCTATTATCAAAAATAGGAAGAGTTCCTCTTCATATATGATTTATTCAAATTATTGAATCAATAAATTGATTACAATTTTTAATAGTATCAACTTGACAAAAATTAGCACCATTAATTATAATTTTAAATTATTTTAATAATATATTAATAAAAATTTCTATTATTACTAATAGACTACTAGGAAGATTAGGAGGAATAAATCAAATATCAATAAAAAAATTATTTGGATTTTCTTCAATTAATCACCTAAGATGGATATTAATAACTTCATTAATTTCAGAACAAATAATAATAATTTATTTTTTTGTTTATTCATGATCAATATTTTTAATCTCATATATATTATTTAATAAAAATCTTTGATTTTCTAATATAATAATAAATAAAAAAAATAAGTTAAGACTAATCTTATTTTCAATATTATTTTTGTCAATAGGAGGTATACCTCCTTTTATTGGATTTATTCCTAAATGAATTATTATTCAAATAATAATAATTAATAATCAATATTTTATACTATTAATAATTTTAATTTTTTCAACAATAAATTTATATTATTATTTTCGACTTTTTTATTTATTATTATTATTAAATAACTTAAAAATTAATTTTAACTTAAAATTTAATAATAATATTTATTTTTTTTTATATATTTATATAAATATTTCATTTATAATTTACATTTTAATAAATTTAAATTATTAAGATTTTAAGTTAAACAAAAAACTAATAATTTTCAAAATTATAAATATAATTTATATAAATCTTAAAATAATTATTAATAAATGACTATTTTCTACAAATCATAAAGATATTGGAATTTTATATTTTATTTTTGGTATTTGAGCTAGAATAATTGGTTCATCACTAAGATTAATTATTCGAACTGAATTAAGATCAACCAATTCAATAATTATAAATGATCAAATTTATAACTCAATTATTACAATTCATGCATTTATTATAATTTTTTTTATAATTATACCAATTATAATTGGTGGATTTGGAAATTGATTAGTACCTCTCATATTGGGAGCTCCCGATATAGCATTTCCACGAATAAATAATATAAGATTCTGATTACTTCCCCCATCATTAACTTTTTTAATTTCAAGTATATTTATAGATAATGGATTAGGTACCGGATGAACAGTATATCCACCATTATCAAATTATAACTATCATTTAGGTAAAGCTGTAGATATTTCAATTTTTTCACTTCATCTAGCTGGAATCTCATCAATCCTAGGAGCAATCAATTTTATTTCAACTATTCTAAATATAAAAATTAAATTTATTTCTATAAATCTGTTACCACTATTTGTATGATCTATTAAAATCACAGCCATTTTATTATTATTATCACTCCCAGTACTAGCAGGAGCAATCACAATATTATTAACAGATCGTAATTTAAATACTTCTTTTTTTGAACCTGCTGGAGGAGGAGACCCAATTTTATATCAACATTTATTTTGATTTTTTGGTCACCCAGAAGTATATATTTTAATCCTACCAGGATTTGGAATCATTTCACAAATTATTATGAATGAAAGATCCAAAAATGAATCCTTTGGATCATTAGGAATAATTTATGCTATAATTTCAATTGGAATTTTAGGTTTTTTAGTTTGAGGCCACCACATATTTACAGTAGGTATAGATGTAGATACACGAGCATATTTTACATCAATTACAATAATTATTGCTATTCCAACAGGAATTAAAGTATTTAGATGAATATCAACAATTAATGGAACAAAAATAAATTATTCCCCAAGAATTAACTGAGTATATGGATTCATTTTTCTATTTACTATCGGTGGATTGACAGGAATCATTTTATCAAATTCATCTATTGATATTATTTTACATGATACATATTATGTAGTAGCTCACTTTCATTATGTTTTATCAATAGGAGCCGTATTCTCTATTATAGCTGGATTAATTTATTGATACCCAATCTTTACTAACTTAACTCTTAATTCAAATCTTCTTCAAATTCAATTTATCTCTATATTTATTGGAGTTAACCTAACATTTTTTCCTCAACACTTCTTAGGACTAAGTGGAATACCACGACGATATTCAGATTATTCAGACACATTCATATCTTGAAATTTAATTTCATCAATAGGATCAAATATTTCATTCATTAGAATCATATTAATATTTATTATCATATGAAAAAGAATAATAAATAAACAATATATTCTATTTAGTATTAATATAAATTCTTTCATTGAATGATTTCATTCATCACCAATTCAAGAACATACTTATAATGAAATTCCAATAAACTTCAATTTCTAATATGGCAGAATTAATGCATTGAATTTAAACTCCAATTATAAAATAATAATTTTTTTTAGAATATGCCAACATGATCAAATATTTATTTTCAAAACAGAGCATCACCACTAATAGAACAAATAATTTTATTTCATGATAATATTATATTTATTATAATAATAATTTTAACTATAGTATTTATTATAATAATAAATATTTCAATAAATAAATTTAATAATATAAAATTAATTGAAAATCAAAAAATTGAAATTATTTGAACTATAATTCCAATAATTATTTTAATTTATATTGCTATTCCATCCCTACATTTACTTTATTTATCTGATGAAACAATAAATCCATCAATTACAATTAAAATTATTGGACACCAATGATATTGATCATATGAATATTCAGATTTTAAAAATTATCAATTTGATTCTTATATAATTAAAGATAATAATTTAAATAATTTTCGAATTATAGATGTAGATAATCGAACCATTGTACCAATAAAAATCTATATCCGTTCATTAATTTCTTCATCTGATGTAATTCATGCATGAACAATTCCAGCATTAGCTGTAAAAGCTGACGCACTACCAAGACGAATTAATCAATTATTATTTTATACTAATCGACCAGGAATTTTTTTTGGTCAATGTTCAGAAATCTGTGGAGTCAATCATTCCTTTATACCAATCTGTATTGAAAGAATTAATAATAGTAGTTTTATTAAATGAATAAAAAATTTTTCATTAGATAACTTATAGTAAGTTTAGGTCTCTTAAACCAAAATAAAATAATTAACGCTTATTTCTAATGATAATTAAGAATTAGTTAAAATATAACATAAATTTGTCAAATTTAAATTAAATTTCTTAATTTATTCTTATTATTCCTCAAATATTTCCAAGTAACTGAATAATAATCTATATATTAATTATTATTATAATATTTATTTTTTACATTATTATATTCTTTTCTATTAATAATGATAATAATAATCAAACCAAAATAAATAATATTAAAAATAAAATTAATAAAATTTTAATTAAATGATAACAAACCTATTTTCTATTTTTGACCCAACATCAACATTAAATTTAAATTGGTTAACACCAATAATATTAATAATTATTTTATTTCCAAGATTTTACATTTCATATAATCGAATTAATATTAGATTTAAATTCATTAACTTATTAATAATTAATGAATTTAAAATTAATATTAAAACTAATAAATTCATTATTATTATTATAAATATATTTTTTTTCATTTGATTAAGTAATTTATATTCTATTTTTCCATATATTTTTTCTACAACTAGACATTTACAATACAATATTATTATAGCTATACCTATTTGATTATCAATTATTATTATAGGTTGAATACTTAATATAAATCATATATTTTCACATCTTGTACCTCAAAGTACTCCTATTATTTTAATTCCTTTTATAGTATGTATTGAAATAATTAGTAATATTATTCGTCCAATTACATTAACAGTACGTTTAACAGCAAATTTAATTGCAGGACATCTATTACTAACCTTATTAAGAAAATTAAATATAAATATTAACATAATACTTGTCCCAATAATTATTATTACCCAAATTATTCTACTAATATTAGAATTATCAGTAGCAATAATTCAAGCCTATGTATTTACTATTTTATTATCACTATATTTCTTAGATATTAACTAATGAAAATATCTTACAATCATCCATATCACCTAGTAACCTTTAGACCATGACCAATTACAAGATCAATAGGAGTAATAATATTTATAATAGGATTTATTAAATATTTTAATAAATTTAATATAAATTTAAAAATAATTGGAATAATAATTATCCTAATTTCAAGAATTCAATGATGACGAGACGTAATTCGAGAAAGATCAATGCAAGGATTTCATACTAATAAAGTAAATATAAACATAAAATGAGGAATATCATTATTTATTGTTTCAGAAGTATTTTTTTTTTTATCATTTTTTTGAACATTTTTCCATAGAAGACTTTCAACTTCCATAAATATTGGTTTAAATTGACCTCCAAAAAATATTAGATCATTTAACCCATTTAAAATTCCATTATTAAATACAATTATTTTAATTTCATCAGGAATTACAGTCACATGAACCCATCAATCAATTATTAATAATTTAATAAATAAATCTAAAATTAGACTATTAATAACAATTTTATTAGGATTATATTTTACATGTATTCAATTATTTGAATACATTGAAGCACCTTTTTCATTAAATGATAGAATCTTTGGATCCACATTTTTTGTTTCAACTGGATTTCATGGACTACATGTAATTATTGGATCAATTATATTATTAACATGCTATTTACGTCTACAAAATAAACAATTTTCATCAACACACCATTTTGGACTAGAAGCCGCTATTTGATATTGACATTTTGTAGATGTTGTATGATTATTCCTTTTTTCTTTCATATATTGATGAAGAAATTATTTATATAATATATTTAGTATTTTTAACTTCCAATTAAATTGATTAATTTTTTATAATTAATATAAATAATTATTATACTAATTAATTGTTTATTCATACTAATAACTATTGTAGTATTATTAATTGGATTATCAATAATAATTTCAAATAAAAAATTAATTAGTCACAATAAATTATCACCATTTGAGTGTGGGTTTAATCCAATTAATATAAAACGAATTCCATTTTCAATACATTTTTTTATAATTACTATTTTATTCTTAATTTTTGATGTAGAAATTACAATTATTTTACCATTTATAATAGTTTTTAAATTAAATAATATTTTTATTATTAACTTAATATTTAATATATTTTTATTAATCTTAATATTAGGATTAATACATGAATGAAATCAAAATATTTTAAATTGAAAAAAATAAATAGGATTATAATTTTAATTAAAAATATTTAATTTGCTATTAAAAAATATTGTAAAACAATTTATCTTATAAATATGCTAATATTTAGTTTCGACCTAATTAATAAATTAATTCATATTAATTTCATATTTATTAACTGAAACCAATTATTGAGGTATATTACTGTTAATAATATTAAAGAAATTAAACTTTTCCAGTTGAAATGAAAATTAATATTTAAGCTTCTAACTTAATTACTAGTGTTATTATAAACATTATCATTTTTAATTTATATAGTTTATTAAAAACATTACATTTTCATAGTAAAAATTCTAATTAATTGATGATATAAATAATTTAGAATTTAAAATTTTAAATATCCCTGATTCCACAAATCAAAATTTTTGAATAAACTATCTAAATCAATATTTTAAGTTTAAATAATTTAATAATTAAAATATTGATTTTGTAAATCAAATTTAGATAATTTATATATCTTTTAAACTTCAGAAGAAAGATAATTCCCTTCTATAATTTCCAAAATTATAATTTTTATAATAAACTATCTTCTGAATTATAAAAATTATAATTAATTGATTTATAATTAACAACTTATATCTAATTTTATTAAATCATCCAATATCAATTAGAATATTATTAATTATTCAAATTCTAATTTCATGCATCATAATAAACTTTATTTTACAAATAACATGATTTTCATACATTTTGTTTATTATTATTATTGGAGGATTAATAATCTTATTTATATTTATATGTGCTATATCTTCAAATAATAAATTTAAATTAAATTTAAATTACTGCATATTTATTAGATTACTATCAATTATATTAATTAATTGAAAAAACATAAAAATAATTAACTTAAACTATAAATCAATTCAATTTATTGATTCATTTTATATTAAAAATGAATCTATAAACTTATCAAAATTTCTATTTCCACAATCCATTATATTATTATGTATAATAATTATTATCCTATTATTTATTATAATTATTATTAATAAAATAAACTATATTAATAATAGACCTTTTCGGCAAATTAACTAATGAATAAATTTCAATCAATAATAAAAACTCATCCTCTTTTAAAAATAATTAATAATAACATTATATTTTTACCAACCCCATCAAACATTACATTTATATGAAATTTTGGATCATTATTAGGAATTTGCTTAATAATTCAAATTATCACAGGAATCATTCTATCAATTCATTATTCAGCAAATATTATATACTCATTTATAATAATTAATCATATTAATTGAAATGTTAATAATGGATGATTATATCGTATTATTCACTCCAATGGAGCTTCAATATATTTCATTTGTATTTATATACATATTAGACGAAATATTTATTACGAAACTTTCCACAACTTAATAACATGATTTTCAGGAATTATTATTTTATTTGCATCTATAGCAACAGCATTTCTAGGATATGTCCTACCATGAGGACAAATATCTTATTGAGGAGCTACAGTAATTACTAATTTACTATCATCAATTCCATATATTGGAAATATAATTACAAATTGAATATGAGGAGGATTTTCTATTAATAATGCCACCTTAAATCGATTTTTTTCATTTCACTTTTTGTTACCATTTATTATCATAGGATTAATTATTTTACATTTAATTTTTTTACATTATAATAAATCCTCAAATCCTATAAATATAAAAAAAAATAATGACAAAATCCCTTTTCATCCATATTATTCATGAAAAGATTTAATAGGATTTATTATTATAATTATAATATTTTTTGTATTTATAATAAAATATCCATTTTTATTAAATGATTCAGATAATTTCATTGAAACTAATCCAATAATTACACCACCCCATATTCAACCAGAATGATATTTTCTATTTGCATACGCAATTTTACGATCAATCCCAAATAAATTAGGAGGAGTAATTGCCCTACTTATATCAATCCTAATCTTATTTTTTATACCATTTATAAACAAAAAAATTATTAAAGGAAATTCATTTTTTATTATAAACAAAATCAATTTTTGAATATTTTCAATAAATTTTTTATTACTATCATGAATTGGAAGAATAGTAGTAGAATACCCTTATATTACAATAAGACAAATAATATCTATATTTTATTTTTTATTTTTTATTATTTATATAAATATAAACTCAATATGAAATAAATTAATTTAATTAATGAACTTGTATAAGTAATTGTTTTGAAAACTTTAAAAAGAATTATTAAATATTCTATTAATTTTTTTATATATATATATATATTTGAATTAAACTAAATACTTAAAAACTCAAAATTTTTTGTGCAATATACACTAATACATACATAATTAAATCTTAATAAATTTAATTATACCTTTAAATTTGCAATTTAATATCATAATTGAATATAAAATCATTAAATATTAGTAAAAGAATTTAATAAATTCTTAAATAAATTTACAATTTATTACCTAAAATCAGACATTTTACTTATAAAATTAATTATACATTTAAAAAACAAATTTTTGTTTTACTTAATATCTTCAATATTACACTATATTCATATTAGCTATTTAAATAAAATAAAATACAAATAAATAATAACCAAAAAAAAAAAAAAAAAAAAAAAAAAACTCTAATTAATTGAAAAAACTGATTCTTACTAATAAAAAATATGAAATTTTTGAATAAACCTTGAGGACCAATTAATTCAAATCAACCCAAATCTAAATTTATTAATATATTATAATTAATTTTTAAAACATAAAAATTTATTCCATATGTTGAAATTTTAGGTAAAAATCATATATTAAATGTAAAAAATAAAATATTTATATGTTTTATTATATAATGTATATATAAATGACAATAAATACCTAAAAATATACCAAAAATCATAAAAATAATTAATATAAACTTTATTAAATTACATAAATAAATTATATTATAATCTAATAAAATTAAATGTATAATAAATCTACCTCCTAAAATTGATAATAAAGTTAAAATAAATATTCTTTTTAAATATAATATTGGTTCAACAAAATTAAATAAAGGAAAACATATATTATTTCCTATTAATAAAAAAATTATTAAACGAATTGAATATCTTATTGTTAACCCTAATGAAACATAAAATAATAATAATAAAAATAAATTATAATTTTCTATTAAATATATTTCCATTATTAAATCTTTTGAATAAAATCCAGCTATAAATGGCATACCACATAATGCTATATTTCCAATATTAAATCTTAAACAACCCATAGGAAAATATATAATTATATTTCCCATAAAACGAATATCTTGATTATTATTTAAAAAATGAATAAAAATTCCAGCACATATAAACAATAAAGATTTAAATAAAGCATGTGTAAATAAATGAAATAATGTAAGTAATTCTATTCCTAATCTTAAAACTATTATTATTAATCCTAATTGGCTTAATGTCGATAAAGCAATAATTTTTTTTAAATCATATTCAAAATTTGCTGTTAATCCTGATATAAATATAGTTATACAAGATAAGAATATTAAAATTTTTAAAACATAATGATTTTCTATTAATAAATAAAACCGAATTAATAAATACACTCCTGCAGTCACTAAAGTTGAAGAATGAACTAATGCAGAAATAGGAGTAGGAGCTGCTATTGCAGCAGGTAATCAAGAAGAAAAAGGAATTTGAGCACTTTTTGTTATTGCAGCAAATAATATTAATAATAAAATTATATTTATTTCAAAATCCATATTAAATAAATAAATATAATATATAAAGTTTCATCTTCCATAATTCATAAATCAAGCAATTGAAATTAAAATTAAAACATCACCAATACGATTACTTAAAGCTGTTAATAATCCTGAATTCATTGATGTTTTATTTTGATAAAAAATAACTAAACAATAAGAAATTAAACCTAATCCATCTCATCCTAATATAATTCTAATTATATTAGGACTTAAAATTATTAATATTATAGATAAAATAAACATAATAATTAATAAAATAAAACGAAAATTAAAAATTTCAGTATCTATATATTCATTTCTATATAATATAATTATTGAAGAAATTATAGATACTAATATTATAAAAAATAAACTTTTAAAATCAAAAATTAATATATAAATAATTGAAATTGAATTTAAAGTAAAAATTTCTCATTCAATAATAATTGTATTTCCATTTTTTAAAAAAAAAATGGAAATAGTCAATATAATTATTATATTAAATATCAAAAAAAAAAATATTTTTTTATATAAATTTATTTAATTAAATTTATACAAAAATATTAATATATAAAAATTAATATTAAATTTTCTAACTTAACATAATAAGTAAATAAAATCCAATTTCAAGAATAATAAATTTAAAGGTAAATAATGAAGTAACAGATTTAAATATATTAACGAATTACTTACATAAATATTTAATATACCAACATAAAATAATCCATGCTGACTATACGAATATAAATATAATCTATAACCAAATCTAAAAAAAGAAATTAACATAACAAATAATATTATAAATCTCGATCAAGAAATAATTCTATTAATTAAACTAATTTCACCAAATAAATTTAATGATGGAGGAGCTGCTATATTTGAACAAATTAATATAAATATTCATATTCTTAAGATAGGAAATAATCTTAATAAACCCTTACAAATTAATAATCTTCGTCTATTAAAATATTCATAATAATAACCAGCCATACAAAATAAACCGGAAGATCTAAGACCATGACCAATTATTAATAAATATCCCCCTATTAACCCTCAACTATTTATTGTTAATATTCCACCAATAACTAATCTTATATGAACTACAGAAGAACAAGCAATTAATAATTTTATATCAACTTGAAAAAAACATATTAATCTTATGTAAAATCCTCCAATAATTGAAATTAAAATTCAAATATAATTTAATTTTATTCTAATTTCAATTATTATAAATATTAAACGAAACAAACCATAACCTCCTAATTTTAACAAAATTCCAGCTAAAACTATTGATCCTCCAACAGGAGCTTCAACATGAGCTTTCAATAATCATAAATGAAGAAAAAATATTGGTATTTTTACCAAAAAAGCTATTATCATAATTATGTAAAAAATAAAATAATTAAATTTAATTATTATTATATTTATGTTGTTTTCAATATTATATAATTTTAATAAACATATAAATATAGGTAAAGAAATTAAAATTGTATAAAAAAATAAATATAGACCAGCTTGAACTCGATCAACCTGATATCCCCATCCCACAATAATAAATAATATAGGAATTAAAGAAAATTCAAAAAAAATATAAAAAAAAAAAAAATTTAAACTAAAAAAAGTTAAAAATAATAAATTTAATATAATTAATAAATTTAATATAAATTCTTTTTTATATATTATCAAATGACATATAGATAATAATACCAATCTAAAAATTCAAATTCTTAATATAACTATTCCCATGGAAATTAAATCTCTTCCTAAAAAAGAATTAATATTAAAAAATCTTAATATTAAAAAATTAAAATTAATTAATAAAACAAATAATAATATTAATGAACTAAAAATAATTCACCAATAATTATTAAACGAAATTAAAAACATATTAAATAATAACCAAAAAATAAGTTTTAACATTGTAAAATATTATAATTATAAAAATAATCATTACCATAAACACGAACCATCAAAATTATTAAATTTAAACCAATTACCCTTTCAATAACTATAAAAATTATAAAAATTATAATAATGAATAATTCATTATTATAATTGTATAAATTTAATATTAATATTAAAAATAATATTAATATTATAAACTCAAGCATTAACAACATTAACAATAAATTTTTTCGAAAAAAAAAAAAAATTATAAATATATATATAAAACTAAATATAAAAAAATTATAAATTAAAATAAATATTAAAATTTTTGAATAAACCTTAAATAATTTTTAAAATCATCATTACATTAAATGTTTAATATTTTAAAAAAATTATCAAAGTTATTTCAAAATAAACACTTAATTGAAAAAATTAATAATAAATAATTAATAGAAATTAATAAATAAGTTTTTCAAGTTAATATTATTAATTTATCATATCGATAACGAGGTATAATACCTCGAATTCATACAAGTAATAATATAATAAATAAGATTTTAAAAGAAAATAATATAATAATATTTCTAAATCCAAGAAAAAATAAACTAAATAAAAACCTCATAAAAATCATTATTGCATACTCAGATAAAAAAATTAATGTAAATAAACCTCTTCCAAATTCAACATTAAATCCTGAAACTAATTCTCTCTCTCCTTCAACAAAATCAAAAGGACTACGATTTAGCTCTGCTAACATACTTACTAAAATCATTATAGATAAAGGAAATAAAATTAAAATAAATATAAATTTACTTTGATAAATAATTAAATCAATAAAATTTAATCTTATTACTATAATAAAAATAACTAAAAATAAAAATATTATTCTAACTTCATATGAAATTGATTGAATTACAGAACGAAAACTTCCTAATATTCTATAAATTGAATTTGAAGATCAACCTATTATTATTAATCTATAAACTCTTACTCTTAATAAAGATATAATAAATAATAATTCATAATTTAATTCCATAAATCCATCAATTATAGGATAAATAATTCAAAAAAATAAAGATAAAATTAATATTATTAAAGGACAAAACATATAAATATAAATATTTATACTAAATATAAAAAAATATTCCTTCTTTAATAATTTAATTGCATCTCTAAAAGGTTGAAATAACCCAATTAAACCAACCTTATTTGGACCTTTACGTAAATGAATATAACCCAATAATTTGCGTTCCATTAAAGTAAAAAAAGCAACTCTAATTAAAATTATAATAATTTCTAACAAATAAATAATTAAATTTATTAATATTACTATTTGTATTTTTATACATTATTAACTCCTAAAATTAATGCATTAATTCTGCCAAAATAGTCTTAAATAAATAATTAATAATTTTAAATAATTAATAAAAAAATTCCTTTCGTACTAAAATATATAATTTTATAATAGATAGAAACCAACCTGGCTTAAACCGGTTTGAACTCAGATCATGTAAGATTTAAATAGTCGAACAGACTAAATATAATAATTGATCCATTAAATATTTATCTTAATCCAACATCGAGGTCATAATCTTTAGTTTTAATAACAACTTTAAACTAAAATTATGCTGTTATCCCTAAGGTAATTTAATCTAATTTATTATAAAATAAATTCTTTCTAATCATAAATTAATGTATTAAATTATAAAAGTTTTTTAAATTTTATTATCACCCCAATAAAATATTATTATAAATATTTATTATTTATAATAATATTAAAATCTATAGGGTCTTCTCGTCCCATTACTATAATTAAGCATTTTCACTCAAAATTTAAATTTATTCCATTATAAAAAATAAAATTATTATTTCATTTAATCATTCATTCCAGTTCTCAATTAAAAAACAATTTATTATGCTACCTTAGTACAGTTAAATTACTGCAGCCCTTTAAAATAATAATTTCAGTGGGCAGATTTTATTTCAAATTAATCCAAGAAAAAATGTTTTTGTTAAACAATTGAATAATAAATTAATTTTGTCTAATTCATATAACATAAATTTCATATTATTATTATAATAAATAATTAATAATTACTAATTTAATCATTAAAATAAATTAATTTAAATTAATAAATTATAATAAATATATTTCTAATTTATTAAAAATAATAAAAAATAAATTATTTAATTAAATTATTAATATTTATATTAAACAAAAAATATAAATTCTAATTAATTACTTATCTTAATTATAAAAAATTTAGTTTATTTTTAAGCTTATCCCCAAAAATATTTAATTAAACTTTTAACTAAATATTTATTTTTTTTAAAAATAATTAAATTTATTATTAATTAAATTAAAATCTTTATTAATTAGATATAAAAAAAAACGATTAACATTTCATTTCCATTTATTTATTTAAAATATTTTTAATACAATAACTCTCATAAATAAATAATTTTTTTTTTTTCGAAAAAAATATTTTTATCAATATTATAAAATTAATTAACTCTAATACACAAGATACAAAAAATTAATTTTAATTTTCTTAATTTAAAAACATAAAATTTTATTTTAATTACTAATTCAATATCAATATATTTTAATAATATTTATTCTAAATTTAATTATACTAAAACTAAATAAATTATTATTTATAATCTTTTAATTAATAATTAATTATTAATTTAAATTTAATTATTTAATAATATAAATAAATTTCAAATTAAAATTGAATTTCACAATTATTAATTTCAATGTAAATGAAATATATCTATATGAATAATTTGATAATTCTAGAAACACTTTCCAGTACTTCTACTTTGTTACGACTTACCTAAAATAAAAAATTTTAGATTGACGGGCAATATGTACATAATAAAAAACTATAATCATTTACAAAAATTAAACTATAAATTACTATTAAATCCAATTTAACTAAATGTTTAATAATTATTATTAAAAAAAATTGAAATTTTTTGTAACTCATAATAACCTTAATTACATATTACATTTTGATTTAAAATAAATTTAAATATCCAAAAATTAAAATTTTTTATATTAACTAAAATTAAATTTTTAATATAACAATACATAAATTAAGACAATATAAGTAAAATTTATAGTGTTTTATCTATTAATAAACAAGTTCCTCTAAATTGATTCTATTACTGCCATATATTTTAAATTTAAAATATGAAATTTTTATTAATTTAAGTATTTTAATAAAAATAATTAATAATAATAGAGTATCTAATTCTAGTTTTAACACTAATTTAAACTAAAAAAAGTTAATTAAAATATAATAATATTGAAAATTTCACCAAATAAAACATCAATTTACATTTAAACTAAATGATATTAAATTATGTATATACTTAAATATATTTATATAATAATTGTTTAACCGCGATTGCTGGCACAAAATTTAACATTAATAACATTAATTTCTTAATTTTTGAATAAAATTAAAAATTTTAAACTCTAATTAATTAAAGATAATAATAATTTAATAATTATTATTAATTATTATTTAAAAATTTATATGAATTAAAATTAAATATTAAATAAAATAGCTAATATATAACCAATTTATATAAATATTTATATAAATAGTTTTTAATCTAAATTTATTCTTAATAAATATTTGTTATTTAGTTTAAATGTAAAATCTATACATTACTACATTAAAATAAATAAATAAATAATTTTTTTTTTTGGTGTATATATATATTTAATAATTATTAAATTATTTACATATTATTATATATTTAATAATATGTAATATATAATTTTAAAATATTTAATAAATAATAAATATTTATTTGTTATTTAATAATTAATAAATTATTTATAAATATATATATATTTATATATATATATATTAAATGTTTAATAAATATAAAATTTTTGAATAAAAATTAAATTTTAACAATTTTATTATTTATTTATTTTAATGGAAAAGTTTAATTCCCGTTCAGCATTTATAATAGATAATATTATTAATTATTATTATGTATAAAAATTAATATTTATTTTTATATATTTAATAATTATTAAATTATTTACATATTATTATATATTTAATAATATGTAATATATAATTTTAAAATATTTAATAAATAATAAATATTTATTTGTTATTTAATAATTAATAAATTATTTATAAATATATATATATTTATATATATATATATCAAAAATTGTCATTCTATGATTTATAAATATTTAATAATTAATAAATTATTT